AAGAAGTTCTATTTGCTCAATAAACTTACCTATATTTATTTTTGTTTGTCCACTACCACTATTTACGTAATAAATCTAAAAAAGATTATGATAAACCTATAAAAAAATTTAAACTAAAAATAGAAAATTTTTACGAATGGGATCGAGAATCATTATTAATTCGACACAAGAAAGGGTTGTGGAAAATTCCGTTTCTTGTGTCAAGGACTAGTAGACGAACAATCCCCCCTAAAATCCTTTGTTCCTCTCATTTATACTTTGGTTTATATTCTCCGCTTATTTATCTTTTGTTTTGATTCTATTCAAATATAAAACTATTGATTCGTTCTATATCATACCGTTTGAATTTGGATTGAAAAAACAAAGAAATAAAGAAGAGTTAAGTAAAATCAAATAGTCTTCTTCACAATATACTATGACCAGTAATGCGGTATAAGTAATTCCCGAAATCCGGTAGAAGAAAGAATATAAACAAGCAAAATTTTTTTGATTATACATAATTACATAACATAATTGCCAACAAAAATTTGTTTATTTTTAGAGCTTGATGTTGATAAATCCGCGGATCTAGAAATTCATTTCGGACAATTGAACCTTCTCAAACTGTTTCTTTTTAAGAACCAAAAAGATTTGTGCCAAAATAACAGATGCCAAGAATAGCAAAAGACCTTGGACACGTAATGGATCTTGAAGTACTATTTCCGCATCCCCCTGACCAAATCCACCCACATTAGGATTACTCGTTAATGGTTGATCAAGTTGGATGGATTCGCCCTCTGAAACAAGAAGTTCCGGTCCTGGAGGGATAATATCAACCACTTGACGTCCATCCGATGCATTCGCTATGGTTATTTCGTACCCCCCCTTTTCTTTTCGTATGATTTTTCTTACTATACCTGCTGCTGTAGCATTATAAACATTATTGTTACTCTTGCTCCCGTCGGGATAAATCTGACCCCTTCCCCTGTTCCCGCCTACGTATATGGGATATTTTAAGAAGTGAACATCTTTCTTAGTAGCGGGGTCCGGGGAAAGAATAGGAAAGGTGATTTCACTATATTTCTGACCAGGAACAGGACCTATCACAAGAATATTTTTTTTAGTGGGGCGATAGCTCTGAAAAGACAGATTTCCTATCTTTTCTTTTATCTCGGGCAAAATACGATCGGGAGGGGCTAATTCAAACCCCTCGGGTAAAATAAGAACAGCCCCTACATTCAAAGCTCCTTTTTTACCATTAGCAAGAACTTGTTTCAGTTGCAGATCATAAGGAATTCGAACAACTGCTTCAAATACAGTATCAGGAAGTACCGCTTGTGGAACCTCGATATCCACGGGTTTATTAGCTAAATGGCAATTGGCACATACAATACGGCCAGTCGCTTCTCGTGGATTTTCATAACCCTGCTGTGCAAAAATGGGATATGCATTTGAAAGGGGTGCCTGGGTTATTATATATATCATGAGCGATACGGAAATGGATCGAGTAATCTCTTTCTTTATCCAAGAAAAGGTATTTTTAGTTTGCATGGTCCAATCATTGATCCCGAAAATTTATACAATAAAATTAGGCAGGTCGCTAGTATAGTTCCCTATCTATAATTTTGCTATTTACTTAAATATAAATAATTTTACTGGAATATTGAAGGAATCCCTTGGATGGGTAGAAAGAATAAGTACAATTTTGAATGTTTTGCTTATCCACAAAGTAACAAATATTATAATTGGATCGTTCAATCATTTTTCAGTCATTCATTGAATGATAAATCACTACAAGTGAAGGAGATACACGATTTAAATAACGAAAGATCCAATATTTAAAAATTGTATCTAAAATGACTGGAAAAGTAGAAACAAGACCGGATATAATTTGATCATTATGAGCAAATCCAAAATCTTTGTAGACAGAGCCAATCATTAGTTCCCAACCGTGGGGCGAATGGAATCCTATACATAAATCAGTTAATAAAAGAATAGAAAAAGCTTTTATTGTGTCGCTTAAGTTATATAGGAATTCTTGAACCCAAGAGTTAAGAATAGCAAGTTCTTCATTACCTATAATAGAATAACCACTTAGAATAACGAAACAGATTATATTTGTCGAGAAGTGTAAAATTGTATGCGTGCGATCCTCATTGTGCATCTTGATCAATTGGATCGTTTCTTTGTAGATTTCGATGCGAGGCTTTTGTAAATGTGCTTCCGGGTATTCCTTTAACATTTCGTCCAAACGTAGGAGTTCCTCTAAGTCTATGAATTTTTTTAGAATACTCTTTTCTTGAATATCATTCAAAAAGATTTCGGATTGCCTAGTATTCCACCAATTTGTAACCCAAGATTCCAGACTTTTATTAAATGAGAGAGAGATCCACCAAGGCAAAAATACTATAGATGCAAGATATAGAAGGGAAATTAATACTTTCTTTTTTGCCATTTTTTCGTCTGTGAATTTTTTAATTTTTACTGAACGCACCTCGTTCGTCGACTCTATACGATACTAATATTTCTATCAAGCATAAGTTCTATTACAAGTTATCGAGCCCATGAATCTATTTCCGATTTTTTTTGTGATTCAGTACAGTGGTTAGTCCTTGAATTTAGAAAGAATACAGAAATAGAATAAGAAAAAGCCCACTTCAAATTATATAGTAGTCGGATTGCGAGACGAAAGAACTCCCGTTCTATCAAAATATCAAATATTTCTAAAAAAAAAAATTCTTTACTTTATTATATTATGATTTATTAATTTATTATGAAATGTTTTGTTTTAATATATGATGAATCTAGTATTTAGATTTGTTACTGAATTGAGTTAAGTGGGTTTACATACGCATAAAAAAATTGTGGACACAAACAATTTTGTTTTAGAATTATTTCGTAGCGTTTGCTTTGGTTCGAATAAGCGTTCTGAAGAAACTTCAGTTAAGTTATGCTATATAAAAAAACGAGGATTCTTGAGTTTTTTCTCTCTTGCAAAGTATTCATTCTTCAGTTCCTTTTTTCAAAATACTTCAATTGGTACACGCAAGAAATAGGCCAATTCAGCAGCTTTTTGCTCAATTTCTCGTGGAGTCAAATTCTCATCAGTACGAGTCAAGGGAATGGCCCCCTGGCCTTTGATTTCCATATAAAGGACACGACGAGCATAAATACCTTCTTTAATTTCTATTCTGATGGACTGAATGTCTTTCATAAGGAATCGGAGGAATATGCGACGATTTTTTCCAGGAAATCCCCAACGAAAAATACACACTACGCCCTCTTTTATATCGAATCGATCATAACCACTACCTACATTCCACGAAATTGTGCACCACAAATAGGAGCTAATAAAAAGACCTGCGATCCCATAGAAAGACATCACGATCCCTTGTGGAAAAAAAATTATTTGCTGAGAAGGAAATAAAGATATAAAATTCCTACCAAAATAACTGGACGTTCCAACCAATAAAAACCCTAATGAACCTAAAAAAAGAATAAAGGCCCAGCAGAAATTACTTGTTTTTCGGGACCCCGCTATAAGTTCTATCCATATACGTTCTGATCGCCAACTCATACTATAACTAGACCTAGTTGCATTTTATTGGAATTGGGAGAATAACAAAAATAAATTTTATTTTACTTTTTTTTGTTTCCGAAGTAACTCTCATCAACCAGCACTATTATGATGTGAACGTTTAGGGGTAATTCATCGAATTTCTTAGGTCCAAACTAAAATAGTAACATCCCTTTCACATGATTTCCGAATACATATAGATATATTGACTTTACATTTCAGAAATTCTCCCCGATCCCGATCTATTTGAAAATAGTGATAATTCATTTACCCATAATATCATGTTTATACATACATAAGAGCTTATGACCGAAGGAAGCCACATGTTATACCATATTCTACTAAATAGATATCCGTGTTATGATCCAAGTAAGTCTTGAAAAAAAAAGATTCGTCCTTATTGTATCTAAAAAATCTTGTTTTTTTGAACATAAAGAGATAAAGAAGCCATTGCAATTGCCGGAAATACTAAGCCCACTAAAGGCACAAAAATTGAGGGGAAGCTGTTGAGAGTTATCATAGAATGGGTACCTCGATTTAATATTTGTACCTGTTATTTATTGTTATATTTATTGTTTTATATTAATATTTTAACTTTATCCTTATATTGTTATAAAGATATATTATAATTCATATATAATTGTTATATTATACTAAGTATACCTAAGTGAGTATATATACTTAATAGGGAGTATATAAGTATATGTTTTAATAAATATATATTAATTAATAAAATCCAATAAATATGTAAATAAATGGACCTATAAATCTTTCTACATGTTTCTACATGAAATATATGTATGATAATCCACCCTTTATATTATTCGTATTATTAGTTATTATCTTGTTCTTGTCTTATAAATTTAATAATTTTATAAAATTTACTAAAGAAAGGATTTATTACAAATTCTCAAAGAATTCATTATAATAATACGACCCAACAAAAAGGATTTTTGGTGGGGGGTGATTTTTGGGAGATATAGAAAGATGCAAGACCTTGTTAACCAATTTCACGGAAGAAAGAATTCACTCTTTTATTTTTTTTAATAGGGATTTCCTGGTTAATAACCAGGAATATCGATAAAAAGATGATCTGGATGATTCTTTCTACAATTAAATCTTATGTTACCAAAGAAAAAATCCATTCTTCGTATTTTTACTTTGATTCCTATATTTGATTCCTATAAATTAAATAACTACTTGATCACCACACATAAAAAATTTTATTAAGTTTTAATAAATTAATACTCTTATTAAATTAAGACTCTAAGGCTCTACTTGATCGATCTAATTTTTATTCAAAGGAAAGAAAGCATGTAGCCGAAATAACTCACCCAGAACGCCCTTTAAAGGATTACGTGGTACGATTGGATCGAATAAGCCCTTATGGAATAAATATTCAGACACTTGTGAATCCTCAGGTACTGTCTTATTCAATGTTTGT